AATAAGATGCCTGAACTAATAGGACTATTTTGATAGAATAGAATATGTAAGTATTTACTCTTATTATATTTTATGGAATTAAACCATAACCTGAAAAATCAAAATTTTCTATGCCTCTAACACTTAAATATAACTTAATAATTAAAGGAAAGGTAAGCTAATTTAAGCTACCAGGTTCATACCCTGTTTATAGATATATAATTCTCCTCTCCAATTAAAGAAAAAATGAATATTTATTATAATTATTATTATAAGTACCATAATTACATTATCATCTAATAATTGAATTAGCATATGAATTGGACTTGAAATTAATATAATATCATTTATCCCTTTAATTCTAAGGGAAGTTAATAAATCAAGATCAGAAGCAGCTATAATTTACTTTTTAACTCAAAGAGTTAGAAGAATACTATTAATAGCAATAATTCTAACTACTATATGTAAGTATTTGATCTGGGGGGAAACTATCAATAGAATTATTAGATTTAGTATTTTTATTAAATTAGGGGTAGCCCCATTCCATATATGAATACCAAAAATAATAAATAAGATATCATGAATAAAATGTAGACTATTAATAACTTGACAAAAGATTGCTCCTATATATATATTATCTAATATAGCCTCAACGGCTATTAATTATTTAGCTATTATTTTATCAATCATTGTTGGAAGAGTAGGAGGGTTAAATCAAACATCCCTACGAAAAATAATAGCCTACTCTTCAATTAATCATTTAGGTTGAATATTAGCTATCAGCAAATCTATAAATTTATGAATAATCTATTTATTAATTTATTCAAGTATAATTAGAAGAATATGTTACATTTTTTTTTACTATAAAATTAATTTTATTAATCAATTAAGAGTAAATAATATAAATAATACAGAAAAGGTAGGAATATTTATTATAATAATAAGAATAGGAGGCCTCCCCCCTTTTATTGGGTTTTTACCAAAATGAATTGTAATTCAAAGATTAATTAATGAAAATGAAATCTTAATTATCCTTATTATAATTATATTCAGATTAATTACACTAATATATTATTTACGAATTATAACAAATATATTCCTATCCTTTAACTTAATAATTAAATGATCATTTAATCACTATAATTACTTTATAATTATAATTATAACTATTAACTTAAGTCTCCCTATAATTATAATTATAGATATCATATAATATAATTTAGTTTATTAAAGCTTTAAGTTAAATAAACTATTAACCTTCAAAGTTAAAAATATATATTAAATATAAGCTTTAGATATAAATCTACTTTAGACTTGCAATCTAATATCATAAATTAATTGACTATAAAGCTAAAGATTTATGTTTATGATAGAGGGTTAGAATAACCATAAATAAATTTACAATTTATCACCTATTTTCAGTCACTCTATCCACAATTGAATAAATGATTATATTCAACTAACCACAAGGATATCGGAACTTTATATTTCCTTTTTGGAATATGAGCAGGAATAGTAGGATCCGCTATGAGATTAATTATCCGAATTGAATTAGGGCAACCGGGAAGTTTCATTGGAGATGATCAAATCTATAATGTTATCGTTACAGCACATGCATTTGTAATAATCTTTTTTATAGTAATACCAATTATAATTGGAGGATTTGGTAACTGATTAGTACCTTTAATAATTGGAGCCCCTGATATAGCATTTCCACGAATAAATAATATAAGATTCTGATTATTACCCCCTTCATTAACCCTATTAATAATAAGTAGCCTTACCGAAGCTGGAGCTGGAACTGGCTGAACAGTATATCCTCCTTTATCAAGCAATTTATCCCATAGAGGAGCCTCTGTTGATTTAGCAATTTTTTCATTACATTTAGCAGGAATTTCTTCCATCCTAGGAGCCGTAAATTTTATCTCAACTATCATTAACATACGATCTGTTGGAATAATTCCTGAAAAAATTCCTCTATTTGTTTGATCTGTTGGAATTACTGCATTACTCTTATTACTATCTTTGCCTGTATTAGCAGGAGCTATTACTATACTATTAACAGATCGAAATTTTAATACATCCTTCTTTGATCCTTCCGGAGGAGGAGACCCCATTCTATACCAACATTTATTTTGATTTTTCGGACATCCAGAAGTATATATCCTAATTTTACCGGGATTCGGATTAATTTCACACATTATTAGACAAGAAAGAGGTAAAAATGAAACATTTGGTAACATTGGAATAATTTATGCAATAATAGCTATTGGAATTTTAGGGTTCATTGTATGAGCACATCATATATTTACAGTGGGTATAGATGTAGATACTCGAGCATACTTTACATCCGCAACCATAATTATTGCCGTTCCAACAGGAATTAAAATTTTCAGTTGATTAGCCACATTACATGGGATCAAAATAAATTACTCACCCTCAATATTATGAGCTTTAGGATTTGTATTTCTATTTACAATTGGGGGATTAACAGGAGTAATTCTAGCCAACTCTTCTATTGATATTATTTTACATGATACCTATTATGTAGTAGCCCATTTTCATTATGTTCTATCAATAGGAGCCGTATTTGCAATTATAGGAAGATTCATCCAATGATTCCCTTTATTTACAGGGTTAACAATAAATCCTAAATGACTTAAAATCCAATTTATTACTATATTTTTAGGAGTAAATATGACATTCTTCCCCCAGCATTTTTTAGGATTAAGAGGAATACCTCGTCGATATTCAGATTATCCTGACAGATATACAGGGTGAAACATTATCTCATCTGTTGGAAGAGTAATATCAATAATCAGAATTATATTATTTATTATTATTTTATGAGAAAGAATAATTGCAAAACGAACTTTAATATTCAGTGAAAATATAATATCAAGAATTGAATGATTACAAAAAACCCCTCCAGCAGAACACTCTTATAATGAAATCCCTATTATTAATTCAGTATTCTAATATGGCAGATTAGTGCAATGAATTTAAAATTCATATATAAAGGTTTAACTTTTATTAGAAATAGCAACCTGGGGAAACATTATAATTCAAGACGCAAACTCATCATTAATAGAACAATTAATATTCTTCCATGATCACACAATTATAATTTTGTCAATAATTACAATTATAGTAGCATATATTATAATTAGATTAATAAAAACCTCAATAATTAATCGATATTTATTAGAAGGTCAAACAATTGAATTAATCTGAACAATATTACCTGCAATTACTTTAATTTTTATTGCATTGCCTTCATTACGATTACTTTATATAATCGACGAAATTAATAATCCATCAATTACATTAAAAGTAATCGGACATCAATGATACTGAAGATATGAATATTCCGATTTTGGTGAGACCGAGTTCGATTCTTATATAAAACCAATAAATGAAATAAAACCAGAAAATATACGTTTATTAGATGTAGATAATCGAACTGTATTACCCATAAATACACAAACGCGTATTATTATTACAGCAGCAGATGTCCTACATTCCTGAGCAATCCCAGCACTAGGAATTAAAATTGATGCTGTACCAGGACGATTAAATCAAGGAATAATTAATATAAATCGACCGGGTATTATATATGGCCAATGTTCAGAAATTTGTGGAGCAAATCATAGATTTATACCTATTGTTATCGAAAGAACAACAACAGAAAACTTCCTAAATTGAATTAATTCATTATCATTAAGTGGCTGAAAATTTTAAGCATTGGTCTCTTAAACCAATTTATAGTAAATAAAATATACTCTTAATGAATTATAAAGATTTAGTTTAAATAAAACCTTAACTTGTCAAGTTAAAATTACATTGCCCACGAAGTAGTCTTTATTGCCTCAAATAGCTCCTCTATGATGAGAAATATTATTTATAATGTTTATTATATCCTTTTTAATATTTAATATTATAATTTATTATAATAAAGAAAGATCAATAATAATTGATGTAAATAAAACCCCCAAAAGGAATAACTTAACCTGATTATGATAACAAACTTATTTTCAACATTTGATCCAGCAACATCAATAAATTATTCCCTTAACTGAATAAGAACACTATTGGGATTATTATTAATCCCATATTCTTACTGATTAATACCTAGACGACCTATAAAATTATTTAACTTAATTACTATAAAATTACATAATGAATTCAAAATATTATTAGGTCCCAATTCAAGAGGGATAACATTAATAACAATTTCCCTTTTTATATTTATTTTTTTCAATAATTTTATAGGATTAATACCTTATATTTTCACAAGATCAAGACATCTGGTATTTTCATTAACTCTTGCATTACCTTTATGATTAAGAGTAATAATTTTTGGATGAACAAATAATACTAATTCAATATTTTCACATTTACTACCTATTGGTACTCCTAAGCTTCTGATACCTTTTATGGTATTAATTGAAACTATTAGAAATATTATTCGACCCGGAAGATTAGCTGTACGATTAACAGCTAATATAATTGCGGGTCATTTATTAATAAGATTATTAGGTAATAAATCAGTAGATTTAAACAATATAATTTTAGCTATTACTATTATAATCCAAATTCTCCTTATAATATTTGAAGTTGCAGTTTCAATAATCCAAGCGTATGTGTTTTCAGTATTAACCACATTATATTCTAGAGAAGTTAGACATTAATATTAAATATGAAAATATACAAAAATCACCCTTACCATCTAGTAGATTACAGACCCTGACCCTTGACAGGATCAATTGGAGGATTAACCTTAACTTCAGGTATAGTGTTATGGTTTCATAAAAATGAAATATATTTATTTCATTTAGGAATTTTAATCCTAATGTTAACAATAATTCAATGATGACGAGACATTGTTCGAGAAGCAACATTCCAAGGACATCACACTATTAAAGTTACTAATAGACTAAAAATTGGAATGATTTTATTCATTATCTCAGAAATTTTCTTTTTTATTAGTTTTTTCTGAAGATTCTTCCACAGTAGTTTAGCTCCAACTGTTGAAATTGGAATAATATGACCTCCAAAAGGAATTGAAGTATTCAACCCAACAGAAATCCCTTTACTAAATACTATAGTATTATTATGTTCAGGAATAACAGTAACATGAGCACATCATAGATTAATAAGAAATAAATACAATGAAACAATTAAAAGCCTAACAATAACTAGATTATTAGGAATTTATTTTACTATTTTACAAGCTTATGAATATAAAGAAGCTAGATTTTGTATTAGAGACTCAATTTATGGGTCATGCTTCTACATGGCCACAGGATTCCATGGAATTCATGTTATAATTGGAACTATCTTCCTAATAGTATGTTTAATCCGACATATCAAATGTCACTTTTCAATAAATCACCATTTTGGATTTGAAGCCGCAGCTTGATACTGACACTTTGTTGATGTAGTATGACTTTTCCTATATATTTCAATTTACTGATGAGGTAGATAAAATTAATCTTTTTAGTATAATAAATATAATTGATTTCCAATCAAAAGATCTTAATAAAGAAAAGATAATAATAATAACTTTAACATCTATAATATTATCTTTAGTACTTACAATTATGCTAATAGTAATGTGTGCACTAATCTCAAAAACTTCAAAAAAAGACCGAGAAAAAATATCCCCTTTCGAATGTGGATTTGATCCTAAGAGATCCGCACGAATACCTTTTTCAATTCAATTCTTTCTAATTGCAGTATTATTTTTAATTTTTGATATTGAAATTGCAATTATTTTACCAGTTATCATTACCATAAAATGAAGAATAACCAAAACATGGATCCTTACTATTATAGTATTTATTACAGTTTTAATTATAGGATTATATCACGAATGGAACTATGGAGTATTAGAATGAGCTAATTGGGGTCGTAGTTAAGATTAACATTTAATTTGCAATTAAAAAATACTATTATTATAGTCTACCTCATATAAATAATGAAGTAAAATATTACATTTAGTTTCGACCTAAAATTAGGAAAATTTAATCCCTTATTTAAGTATAATTAATTGAAGCCAAATTAGAGGCCTTTCATTGTTAATGAATTAATTGATTAATCAATAATCCAATTAAAGGAGAATTAAGTATATAAAAAAAGCTGCTAACTATTTTTAAAGCGGTTAAACTCCGTTTTTCTCCTATTTATATAGTTTATTTAAAACCCTCCATTTTCAATGGAAAAATAAGAAACTAGATTCTTTATAAATACTTGAGAGGTAAAACCTATGTTAACTTCTTCAGAGTTAAACTTTTTTTTAAAGATACTCAAGTTTAAATTAATATAATAAAGAAAGATAAAAAAACAAAACTAATTAAATAAACCTTAATATTATTATGTTCATAATATGAATGTAGGGAGGACATGTAATTAAATAATTTAGGGAGCGCACCAGAAATTGTGTATTCCCCTCAACTTGAATCCATGAATAAAGATCTTATTTTAGAATATGTAAGTATTTGATTATAAACTATATATGTTCTAAAATTAGGTATAAACCATATACAACCAATAAACTCAATAATGTAATTACAAGTGAAACCAAAAATTTTATCATAAATATTCAATAATGATAAATTATAACCTAATCAACCCCCTATTAAAATTGTAAAGAGGGGGAATATCTTCAAATAAAAGGGAAAACATATATATGTAACATGCGGAATAATTAACCATCTCAATATGCTACCTCTAACAATAGATATAACAGTTAAAAGAATTAATGAAGACAAAATAACTGAATTTTCGTTATATCTAGAATTTACTATTAACCCACTTGAACCTCTAATACAATAATAAATTAAACGTAAACTATAACATAGTGTTAAACCTACAGATAAGTAATATAATAAGAAGATATATAAATTAGTAAAATTATAACTTATCTGTTCTAAAATTAAATCTTTACTATAAAATCCTGATAAAAATGGAAATCCTCCTAAAGATAAGCTAGAAATACAATAACAAGAACATGTAAAAGGAATACAATTAATTAGATACCCTATATGACGAATATCTTGAGAGTCATTTATATAATGAATAATTAAACCAGCACATAAAAACATTAAAGCTTTAAAAAAAGCATGTGTAAGTATATGTAAGTATGAATAAGTGCTATAACCTAAAAATAAAATACTCATTATTAAACCCAATTGACTTAAAGTGGATAAAGCAATAATTTTTTTTAAATCATATTCAAAATTAGCAGCTAGTCCTGACATAAATATAGTTAAACAAGAAATCATAAGAAAAAAATTTAAATTAAATAGGTTTAATAATTCACTAAATCGAATTAATAAATAAACACCAGCAGTAACTAAAGTAGAAGAATGAACTAATGCAGAAACTGGTGTGGGTGCCGCCATTGCAGCGGGTAATCAAGAAGAAAATGGAATTTGAGCTCTTTTAGTAAAAGCTGACAAAATTATTAATATTATTAATCAAAAGGAAATATCACAAGATATAAATCCTAAATAATAAACATAATTTCAACAACCTATATTAAAAAATCAGGCAATAGCAATTAAAATAGAAACATCCCCAATACGATTACTTAAAATAGTTAATATGCCTGCATTATAAGATTTATAATTTTGATAATAAACTACTAAACAATACGATACTAAACCCAATCCATCTCAACCTAATAAAATTCTAATTAAATTAGGACTTATAATTAAAAACATTATTGATAAAACAAACAAAAGAAGAATAAATAAAAACCGAACCTTAAATAAATCCCCAGATATATAAAAAGAAGAGTAAAGAATAACTATAGAAGAAATAAATAACACTCTTCCTATAAACATTAAAGATATCCAATCTAAATAAATAGATATAGATACTCTAGAAGAATTTAAAGTAATAATTTCCCAATCTAAAAGAAGTGAATAGTCTTTATGTAAGTACCAAATAGATATAACAGTTAAAGATAAACCAAAAAACAACAATATTGATGATCAATACTTATATAAGCTAAAAATGGGTCTAGAGAAAATACCTTCACCCATAATACCACAAATTATTATTCTAACTTAAACTATCATAAACCCTTTAAAAAAATATAGAAATTGAATCAAACTTTAAAATTAAAAAATTAAGTGGAATTAAATGTATAATAATTAATATATACTCACGGATATTAACTGAAGAATAAGTTATAACACCAGTATATATATACCCATGCTGAGTTATAGAAAATAAATAAATTCTAAAACAACAACTCATAAAAGAAAGAGTTGCCAACAATAAAAATGTCATATAATCCCAAGAAAGAATTGAATTGATTAATATAATTTCCCCTAAAAGATTTAATGAGGGGGGAGAAGATATATTATTAGAACAAGCTAAAAATCAAAATATAGATAAACCAGGTATTGTTATAATATAACCTTTATTTATAAATAAACTGCGGCTATGTCTACGCTCATAAATAATATTAGCTAAACAAAATAAAGCAGAAGAACAAAATCCATGACCAATTATAATTGCCAAAGAACCAAAAAAACCATATATTCTACAACTTATAATACCACAAATAACCAAAGATATGTGAGCTACAGATGAATATGCAATGATAGATTTAATATCTACTTGAAATATACACAAAAAGCTGATAATTAAAGCACCTCATAAGCTTAAAGAAACCCAAAAATAACTATAATTAATTGAATAAGGACCCATAAAAATATACACACGAATTAAACCATAGCCTCCTAACTTTAATAAAATTGCTGCTAAAATTATAGAACCAGAAATAGGAGCCTCTACATGAGCTTTTGGTAATCAAAAATGAAAAAATGGAACGGGTAATTTAAATAAAAATGCCAGAATTATAGATATATATATGTAAGTATTTATATTATCTAAAGAAATAAATCAAAAGTCCAATGAATGAGAAAAAGAATTAATATAAAAAATTCCTAATAATAAAGGTAAAGAAGCAAATAAAGTATAGAACAATAAATAAAACCCCGCAGAAATACGCTCTGGCTGATATCCCCACCCGAAGATTAAAAAAAGGGTGGGGATTAAGGATATTTCAAAAGATAAATAAAAAATTAATATATTAGACGAAGAAAAAGTTAATATTAAAGATAATATTATTATTAATATAACAATAATAAAGATTGGCAATTTATCCTTAGTTACATATAATTTATAACTTGCCATTATTATTAAAAAAATAATAAAATAAGTTAATCTAATTAAACTATATGCTAGAATATCAAGACCTAGTAAAGGTCTAAAAGGGGTTAAAAAATCAAAGCAATAGTTAAAAACAATAAAAAGGAAGCATATTAATATAAATATATGGTTTAATATCCAAAATTCATGAATAAAGGGGGTTAAAAATAATAATATAAATAAATATTTTATCATATTAAAACCGAAATTCTAGATAAATAATCATTACCTTGAGTACGAACTAAAGTTACTAAAATAGACAAACCAAGAGCTCCTTCACAAACTGTAAATACTAAAAATAATAAAATAAAATAAAACTCTATCCCATAATTTAATATAACTAAAAATAAAAAAAGAAAAACAGTTAAGGCCATGTATTCAAGACTTAACAAAGATAATAAAAGATGTTTAAAAGTTGAACAAAAAACAATGATTCCACTAAACAGATTAAATAATATAAGATATTCAAGATAAATAAGTTTTAATAGTTTAAATAAAAACAATGATTTTGTAAATCATAAATAGGTTATACACTTTTAAAACTTCAGTAAAGAGTAATACTCGTCATTAATCCCCAAAATTAAAATTTTTTTATTTAAACTATTTACTGCTAATGAATTTATTAATATCCTTAATATTTATTATATCATTTATCCTGTTAACTTTAAACCACCCTTTAAGTATAGGAATAATCCTCATTATCCAAACATTAATTACTGCAACTATTATAGGACTTATAATAAAATCTTTCTTCTTCTCTTATATTATTATTATTATTATATTAAGAGGTGCATTAGTTCTATTTATTTATATAGCTAGAGTAGCCTCTAATGAAAAATTCAAATCCCCTGTTAAAACAATATTAAGATCTTTTATTATTCAAAGATTTGTAGTGATATACTTATATAAGAATAATACTATTTATTATACTAATAATTTAAACAATAATGATGTTATCAGATTAATTAAAATATTTAATATAATTACAGCTCAAATAACAATTATAATAATTATTTATCTATTATTTACAATAATTGTAGTATCAAATATTGTAAAAGTTCATGAGGGCCCTTTACGAACAAGAATTAAATATGAATAAACCAATACGAAAAACACATCCAATATTTAAAATTATTAATAATTCCTTAATTGATCTCCCCTCCCCCTCATCAATTTCATTATGATGAAATTTTGGATCATTACTTGGAATATGTTTAATAATCCAAATTATTAGAGGGCTATTCTTAGCAATACATTATACAGCTAATATCGAAATAGCATTTAGAAGTGTAATCCATATTTGCCGAGATGTTAATAACGGATGGTTAATACGATATACCCATGCCAATGGGGCTTCCTTATTTTTTATTTGTTTATATCTACATTTAGGACGAGGTCTATATTATGGATCTTATAAACTGCATATAACTTGATCTGTTGGAAGAGTATTATTACTGTTAATTATAGGCACTGCCTTTTTAGGATACGTATTACCTTGAGGACAAATATCTTTATGAGGTGCTACTGTAATTACAAATTTATTATCTGCCATCCCTTATCTAGGAAAAACATTAGTAATATGACTATGAGGAGGATTTTCAGTAGATAATGCAACTTTAACACGATTTTTTACATTACATTTTCTATTACCTTTTGTAATTGCAGCCTTAGTTATTATTCACCTTTTATTCTTACATCAGTCAGGAAGAAATAATCCTTTAGGATTAAATTCTAATTATGATAAATCCCCATTCCATCCTTACTTTTCAATCAAGGACTTAATAGGAATATTAATAGTACTATTTATATTTTCAATATTAATTTTATTAGAGCCTCGAACATTAGGAGACCCCGAAAATTTCATTCCATCAAACCCTTTAGTTACACCAGTACATATTCAACCAGAATGATACTTTTTATTTGCATATGCAATTCTACGATCAATCCCTAATAAACTTGGAGGAGTTATAGCCATACTATTCTCAATTTTAATTATTATAATACCAATAATTATTAATAAAAGAAAATTTCAAGGTAACACATTTTATCCTTTAACAAAAATAATATTCTGAACTATAGTTACTATTATTATTCTATTAACGTGAATTGGAGCTCGACCCGCAGAAGAGCCATATATCTTTACAGGTCAAGTATTAACAATTATATATTTTAGATACTTCATTATTAGACCTTTAAGAATAAAAATTTGAGATAAATTACTGGAATAAATAAGTTAATAAATTTTAGAGTAAATATATACCTTGAAAGTATAATAAGAAAGTTCAATTCTTTCATTAACTTACTCCTACTTAAATTAATGAATTAAATACTAATTTAGTATTAAAATTAAAATTCTTAAATAAAAAATAAAGTAATTTAAAGATAAAGGTAAAAATAACTTTCAAGTTAAATACATTAATTTATCATAACGAAATCGGGGTAAAACCCCTCGAACTCAAATAAATCAAAAGACAATAAATATAATCTTAATGTAAAAAAATACAGAAATTAAATCACAACCCAAAAAAATAACTCTAGTTATTAAAGATATAAAAATAATATTTATATATTCTGATAAAAAAATAAAAGCAAATCCCCCACTTCTATATTCAACATTAAATCCGCTTACAAGTTCTCTCTCACCCTCCGCAAAATCAAATGGAGAGCGATTAGTTTCAGCTAAACAAGAAGATAATCAACAAAAAAATAAAGGAATACATATAAATATAAATCAACTTAAATTTTGATAATATATAAAATCTAATAAATTATATCTAAATACAAAAATAACTACACATAACATAATTATAATTATTCTTACTTCATAAGAAATTACTTGAGCTACAGAACGAAGACTCCCTAAAAGAGCATAATTAGAATTAGAAGATCAACCCGAAAGTATAACTCCGTAAACACTTATTCCAGTGCAAACTATAAAAAACAAAATACCATAATTATAATTATAAATATTTATTAAAAAGGGAAATATAGTCCATAATGTAAAGGATATAAACAACAAAAAAATGGGGGAAACATAATAAATTATGTAATTTGACTTATATGGAAGAGTTTGTTCCTTAAAAAATAACTTTAATCCATCAGAAAAAGGCTGTAAAAGACCTATAAATCCTAACTTATTAGGACCTTTACGAAGCTGAATATAACCTAAAACTTTACGTTCCAATAGAGTAACAAAAGAAACACAAACTAAAACACAAATAATTATTAATAAATAAACTATCAAAAACAATACTATCTGTAATTTACAATTACATTAATAAATTCTAAATTTAATGCACTAATCTGCCAAAATAGTTATATATATTCTAAATTAAACAAATTATTTGATATAAATGGTCCTTTCGTACTAAATTATATATTAATAAAGAGATAGAAACCGACCTGGCTCACGCCGGTCTGAACTCAGATCATGTAAAATTTTAAAGGTCGAACAGACCTAAAAATTAAGCTTCTGCACTTAAATTTAATTTTAATCCAACATCGAGGTCGCAAACTCTTCTATCAATTAGAACTCTCCAGAAAAATTACGCTGTTATCCCTAAGGTAATTTAATCTAATTATCCATATTACAGGATCATATATATATTTATTAATAATTTATAAAATATGAGAGTTAAATAAATCTCATTATCACCCCAACAAAACTGTAAATATTTATAATTAGTTATATTAAGCCATAACACTAAAAATAAATTATAAGTAAAATTCTATAGGGTCTTCTCGTCCCCTTTATAAATTTTAGCTTTTTAACTAAAAAATTAAATTCAATTATTAATATAAAGAAAGATATTCCCTCATTCAACCATTCATTCAAGCCTCCAATTAAAAGACAAGTGATTATGCTACCTTCGCACAGTCAAAATACTGCGGCTATTTAATTAATAATCATTGAGCAGGTTAGACTTAATAAAAATTAACATTAAGACATGTTTTTGTTAAACAGGTGAAGAATATATTTGCCGAGTTACTATATATTAATTTAATATATCTACTAATTTTATCATTATAACTATTAAATAATAATTAATTAATACCACTTAATAAAAATTTAAATAAAATAAAATAAACAATAAATTATATCTAATTATAACAAAATAAATGATGGAAATTACTAATCCTACAAAAGATAAAATTTATAATATTATTATAAATAAATTAGAAAGCTTATCCCTTCCAACTTTAAATTAATTAATTTATTATAAATTAAATTATACAATAACTTAATTAATTCTGAATTAAATTCAATTATTAAGTAACCAGATATTTAAAGATGAATAGCATATAACAACTATCAATAATTAATTAATAATATTGTAACATTATATAACAAATTTATCGATAACTCCTCTAATATTCGGGAAATTTATATATAGATAAATTTAAGTCGATTAAACCCTGATACAAAAGGTACAAAAAATAAATTTTACTTAATAAATATTAAATAATAAACCTTTACAGTTAAATAAATTATAAAAATAAAATAAATATTAGTTCCTTAAAAAATACTAAACTATAAGTTATTTCTATTAATATATTAATAATTAATTAAAATATTAAATATTAAACATTCAAATTAATTTGAATTGCACAAATAAATTCTTAATGTAAATAAGAATTAATCCTAGATATAATTTGTATAATTCTAGTCCCATCTTCCGATAGGGCTACTTTGTTACGACTTATCCCATTTTAATAATGAGAGTGACGGGCGATATGTACTTAATCAAGAACAAATATCATGAATAAAATATATTAAACATTACAATTAAATCCAATTTCATATATATAAATAAATACATTAATCTAATAATGATAAACTTAAATGTAACCCATTTCAACCCTTGACACAGCTGCACCTTGACCTGACATAAAATTCTATAAAATTATAAGAAAATATTCTAATAAAACATTCAACAGACAGAGATATACAAACATTAAATAAATTATATCAAGGTAAAATTTATCGTGGATTATCAATTACAGAACAGGTTCCTCTAAAAAGATTAAAATTACCGTCAAATTCTTTCAATTTAAAGATCCTAACTATTAATATTAAAATAATTTTTTTACATTCAAAATAATAGGGTATCTAATCCTAGTTTAAATAAAGAATTTCTTATAATTTTTACTTGCCTAAATTTTTAGATAAAATTTAAATTTCACTTAAAAATTACTAATATTATTATCATAAATAAAAATTAATAAAATTCAACAAAGATAATAATGACTAATTGTATAACCGCAGCTGCTGGCACAATTTTTGCTAGTCAAGTTAAAATTAACCATGTCTTAAATTATTAAATACATAAAAATAATAACTGCGATTAAGGATATTTCAAAAGATAAATTATTTAAATAAATCCCCAAACACGCAAATACTTACATATTAAACCCATTTAATAAAAATCTCCATAAACCAGAATCAAATTTACAAGCTTTGTTAAAGTAAATATTTACTAATATTTAGGGGGACAAGAAAGATATTCCCCCTCGCTACGCTCGGTCTCACCCTGGTCCATAGTTCCTCTGGACTAGATCTGAAACTAATAACTAGTATGTTGCATATGTAACAAGATCCCATATGTAACTTACCACAGTAATAAATATTCCTAGTTCACATTTAGTTCACTACAAATCTTTAACTGTTATATCTATTTATTAGATATAATTTATTTATATGTACTTATAACCTATGTATATTCTAACCCTGTTAGTAACTGTAATACTTACTCTTCCAACAGATCAAATACTTACATATATATGTTTCCCCCCAGACAGACGGCCTCCGGCACCCTCCGGCCTTTTTATATACTTAAATAATAATTAAAAATTATATTTCCCCTTATAATAAAAAATTACTTCTTTCATAAAAAGTTAACAATAAATCATAAATTTCTATGACATGGACATTACATAAATCCTTTTAATATAATTAATAATCTTTGTTAAAGTAAATATTTACTAATATTTAGGGGGACAAGAAAGATATTCCCCCTCGCTACGCTCGGTCTCACCCTGGTCCATAGTTCCTCTGGACTAGATCTGAAACTAATAACTAGTATGTTGCATATGTAACAAGATCCCATATGTAACTTACCACAGTAATAAATATTCCTAGTTCACATTTAGTTCACTACAAATCTTTAACTGTTATATCTATTTATTAGATATAATTTATTTATATGTACTTATAACCTATGTATATTCTAACCCTGTTAGTAACTGTAATACTTACTCTTCCAACAGATCAAATACTTACATATATATGTTTCCCCCCAGACAGACGGCCTCCGGCACCCTCCGGCCTTTTTATATACTTAAATAATAATTAAAAATTATATTTCCCCTTATAATAAAAAATTACTTCTTTCATAAAAAGTTATCAAATAAATCATAAATTTTTATGGCACATATATTATTTTACCCCTCATCTATTATTTGACAAAATATAGATAACTTATATACCCAATATTTATTTTTAACTTTTAAGGTAATGTAATTACAAAGATAAATTGACATCAATAAAAAATTTAGGTTAAAGTAAATATTTGGTAATTTTTAATTATTATTTGACAAAATATAGATAACTTACATACCCAATATTTATTTTTAACTTTTAAGGTAATGTAATTACAAAGATAAATTGACATCAATAAAAAACTTAGGTTAAAGTAAATATTTGGTAATTTTTAATTATTATTTAAGTATATAAATGTGAACTAGG